GCGAAATTTCGAGAAAGTGTTTACATAATTTTCTTATGTTCGAAGAAATGATTCATCGAAATAATGAGTCACCGTTGATATCGACACATCTGAGATTGCCAAATGTTCATGAGTTCCTCTATTCAATCCTTTTCCTTCTTCTTGTTGTTGGATATCTCGTTCGTACACATCTTCTCTTTGTTTCCCGAGCCTCTAGTGAGTTACAGACAGAGTTTGAAAAGGTCAAATCTTTGATGATTCCACCATACATGATTGAGTTGCGAAAACTTCTGGATAGGTATCCTACATCTGAACTGAATTCTTTCGGGTTAAAGAATCTCTTTCTAGTTGCTCTGGAACAATTAGGAGATTCTCTAGAAGAAATCCGGGGTTCTGTTTCTGGCGGCAACATGCTATTGGGTGGTGATCCCGCTTATGGGGTCAAATCAATCCGTTCTAAGAAGAAATATTTGAATATCAATCTCATCGATCTCATAAGTATCATACCAAATCCCACCAATCGAATCACTTTTTCGAGAAATACGAGACATCTAAGTCATACAAGTAAAGAGATCTATTCATTGATAAGAAAAAGAAAAAACGTGAACAGTGATTGGATTGATGATAAAATGGAATCCTGGGTTGCGAACAGTGATTCGATTGATGATGAAGAAAGAGAATTTTTGGTTCAGTTCTCCACCTTAACGACAGAAAAAGGGATTGATCAAATTCTATTGAGTCTGACTCATAGTGATTATTTATCTAGTGATCATTTATCAAAGAACGACTCTGGTTATCAAATGATTGAACACCCGGGAGCAATTTACTTAGGATATTTAGTTGACATTCATAAAAAGTGTCTAATGAATTATGAGTTCAATACATCCTGTTTAGCAGAAAGACGGATATTCCTTGCTCATTATCAGACAATCACTTATTCACAAACCTCGTGTGGGGCTAATAGTTTTCATTTCCCGTCTCATGAAAAACCCTTTTCGCTCCGCTTAGCCCTATCCCCCTCTAGGGGTATTTTAGTGATAGGTTCTATAGGAACTGGACGCTCCTATTTGGTCAAATACCTAGCGACAAACTCCTATGTTCCTTTGGTATTTTTGAACAAGTTCCTGGATAACAAGCCTAAAGGTTTTCTTATTGATGATATCGATATTGATGATAGTGACAATATTGATGATAGTGACGAGATTGATGCTAGTGACGATATCGATCTTGACCTCGATACGGAGCTGGAGCTGCTAACTCTGATGAATGCGCTAACTATGGATATGATGCCGGAAATAGACCGATTTTCTATCACCCTTCAATTCGAATTAGCAAAAGCAATGTCTCCTTGCATAATATGGATTCCAAACATTCATGATCTGGATGTGAATGAGTCGAATTACTTATCCCTCGGTCTATTAGTGAACTATCTATCCAGGGATTGTGAAAGATGTTCCACTAGAAATATTCTTGTTATTGCTTCGACTCATATTCCCCAAAAAGTGGATCCCGCTCTAATAGTTCCGAATAAATTAAATACATGCATTAAGATACGAAGGCTTCTTATTCCACAACAACGAAAGCACTTTTTCAATCTTTCATATACTAAGGGATTTCACTTGGAAAAGAAAATGTTCCATACTAATGAATTCGGGTCCATAACCATGGGTTCCAATGCACGAGATCTTGTAGCACTTACCAATGAGGCCCTAGCGATTAGTATTACACAGAAGAAATCAATTATAGACACTAATACAATTAGATCCGCTCTTCATAGACAAACTTGGGATTTGCGATCCCGGGTAAGATCGGTTCAGGATCATGAGATCCTTTTCTATCAGATAGGAAGGGCTGTTGCACAAAATGTACTTCTAAGTAATTGCCCCATAGATCCTATATCTATCTATATGAAGAAGAAATCATGTAACGAACGGGATTCTTATTTGTACAAATGGTACTTCGAACTTGGAACGAGCATGAAGAAATTAACGATACTTCTTTATCTTTTGAGTTGTTCTGCCGGATCGGTCGCCCAAGACCTTTGGTCTCTACCCCGGCCTGATGAAAAAAATGGGATCACTTCTTATGGACTCGTTGAGAATGCTTCTGATCTAGTTCATGGCCTATTAGAAGTAGAAGGTGCTCTGGGGGGATCCTCACGGACAGAAAAAGATTGCAGTCAGTTTGATAATGATCGAGTGACATTGCTTCTTCGGCCCGAACCAAGGAATCCTTTAGATATGATGCAAAATGGATCTTGTTCTATCGTTGATCAGAGATTTCTCTATCAAAAATATGAATCGGAGTTTGAAGAAGGGGAAGTAGAAGGAGCCCTCGACCCGCAACAGATAGAAGAGGATTTCTTCAATCACATAGTTTGGGCTCCTAGAATATGGCGCCCTTGGGGCTTTCTATTTTATTGTATCGAAAGGCCCAATGAATTGGGATTTCCCTATTGGGCCAGGTCATTTCGGGGCAAGCGGATCATTTATGATGAAGAGAATGAGCTTCAAGAGAATGA